GCTGGTGTAGCTTAACATAAAGCATAGCACTGAAGATGCTAAGATGAGCCCTAGAAAGCTCCGCCTGCACAAAGGCTTGGTCCTGACTTTACTATCAGCTTTAGCTCGATTTACACATGCAAGTCTCCGCAGCCCCGTGAGAATGCCCTTAATCCCCCGCCCGGGGACGAGGAGCAGGCATCAGGCACAAAATTTAGCCCAAGACGCCTTGCCAGGCCACACCCCCAAGGGAATTCAGCAGTGATAAATATTAAGCCATAAGTGAAAACTTGACTTAGTTAAGGCTAAGAGGGCCGGTAAAACTCGTGCCAGCCACCGCGGTTATACGAGAGGCCCTAGTTGATAGGCACGGCGTAAAGGGTGGTTAAGGGAGTACACAAATAAAGCCGAAGGACCCTCTGGCCGTTATACGCTTCTGGACGCCCGAAGCCCAAACACGAAAGTAGCTTTAATTTAGCCCACCTGACCCCACGAAAACTGAGAAACAAACTGGGATTAGATACCCCACTATGCTCAGTCATAAACCCAAATGTCAAATTACAATAGACATTCGCCCGGGTACTACGAGCGTCAGCTTAAAACCCAAAGGACTTGGCGGTGCCTTAGACCCCCCTAGAGGAGCCTGTTCTAGAACCGATAATCCCCGTTAAACCTCACCACTTCTAGTCATTCCCGCCTATATACCGCCGTCGTCAGCTTACCCTGTGAGGGATTAACAGTAAGCGAAATGGGCACAACCCAAAACGTCAGGTCGAGGTGTAGCGAACGAAGTGGAAAGAAATGGGCTACATTTTCTATCCCAGAATAATACGAACAGCACTATGAAAAAATGCTCGAAGGAGGATTTAGTAGTAAAAAGGAAGCAGAGTGTCCTTTTGAACCCGGCTCTGAGGCGCGTACACACCGCCCGTCACTCTCCCCTGTTAAATTGCGTCAACTGTAATTAACCTGAAAGCACCAACGAGGGGAGGCAAGTCGTAACATGGTAAGTGTACCGGAAGGTGCACTTGGATTAAACCCAGGGTGTGGCTGAGATAGACAAGCATCTCCCTTACACTGAGAAGACATCCATGCAAGTTGGATTACCCTGAGCCAAACAGCTAGCTTAAGCACTTAAGTAATTTGATAATGTAAATAATTGGAGAAAACCTAAATGAAAAAACTAAACCATTTTCACGCCTAAGTACGGGAGACGGAAAAGGCCAACCTAAGCAATAGAAAAAGTACCGCAAGGGAAAGCTGAAAGAGAAGTGAAACAACCCATATAAGCATTAAAAAGCAGAGCTTAAGTCTCGTACCTTTTGCATCATGATTTAGCCAGTAACCCTCAAGCAGAGAGACCTTTAGTTTGAAACCCCGAAACCAAGTGAGCTACCCCGAGACAGCCTATTTAGGGCCAACCCGTCTCTGTGGCAAAAGAGTGGGAAGAGCTCCGGGTAGAGGTGATAGACCTACCGAACTTGGTGATAGCTGGTTGCCTAAGAAGTGGATAGAAGTTCAGCCTCGTACCCCCCCCCAGTCAAACAAGTAAATCTAAACTAGACGCAGAGAAAAACACGAGAGTTAGTTATAGGGGGTACAGCCCCTTTAACCAAGGATACAACCTTAACAGGAGGATAAGGATCACATTTAGCAAAACTGACCGTCTTAGTGGGCCTAAAAGCAGCCATCTAGATAGAAAGCGTTAAAGCTCAAACGGAACGAAGTTTATTATACTGATATTTAATCCTACTCCCCTAAATTTATTAGGCCTCCCCATGCCGACATGGGAGAGACTATGCTAAAATGAGTAACAAGAAGAAGACCTTCTCCTGAGCACGAGTGTAAGCTAGATCGGACCTACCACTGGTAATTGACGAACCCAATCAAAGAGGGAAATGTGGCCACTAAAAAGAAACAAGAAATACCCACAAATTACAATCGTTAACCCCACACTGGAGTGCTATTATAAAGGAAAGACTAAAAGAAAAGGAAGGAACTCGGCAAACATAAGCCTCGCCTGTTTACCAAAAACATCGCCTCCTGCAAACATCTAAGTATAGGAGGTCCAGCCTGCCCAGTGACTATGGGTTCAACGGCCGCGGTATTTTGACCGTGCAAAGGTAGCGCAATCACTTGTCTTTTAAATGAAGACCCGTATGAACGGCTAAACGAGGGCTTAACTGTCTCCCCTTTCCAGTCAGTGAAATTGATCTATCCGTGCAGAAGCGGGTATAAACCTACAAGACGAGAAGACCCTTTGGAGCTTAAGGTACAGACCCAATCGCGTCAAACGACTTATTAAAGAGCACAAACTTAGCGCATCATGGGATCTTACCTTCGGTTGGGGCGACCACGGAGGAAAAAACAGCCTCCGAGTGGACCGGGAGTAAATCCTAGAGTTAAGAGCAACACCTCTAAACCACAGAACATCTGACCAAGCATGATCCGGACATAAGTCCGATCAACGAACCAAGTTACCCTAGGGATAACAGCGCAATCCTCTCCCAGAGTCCATATCGACGAGGGGGTTTACGACCTCGATGTTGGATCAGGACATCCTAATGGTGCAGCCGCTATTAAGGGTTCGTTTGTTCAACGATTAAAGTCCTACGTGATCTGAGTTCAGACCGGAGCAATCCAGGTCAGTTTCTATCTGTAATGCTACTTTCCCTAGTACGAAAGGACCGGGAAAGAGGGGCCCATGCCTTAGGCACGCCCCACCCCTAATTGATGAAGACAACTAAATCAAGTAAAGGGTGAGCCAAATTGCGGCCCTAGATAAGGACATATTAAGGTGGCAGAGCATGGTAATTGCAAAAGGCCTAAGCCCTTTCAGCCAGAGGTTCAAATCCTCTCCTTAGTTCATGATAAGCACCCTATTAACCCACCTAGTTAACCCACTGGCCTATATTGTTCCTGTGCTACTAGCAGTAGCTTTTCTAACATTAATTGAACGTAAGGTCCTAGGGTATATACAATTGCGAAAGGGACCAAATGTTGTAGGGCCATATGGGCTACTACAACCAATTGCCGACGGACTTAAACTCTTCATTAAAGAGCCAATTCGCCCCTCGACCTCATCCCCATTTCTATTTCTAGCAGCCCCCATACTTGCATTGACATTAGCCATAACACTGTGGGCCCCCATACCTATGCCTTACCCCGTGGCCGACCTAAATCTGGGTATTTTATTTGTATTGGCCCTGTCCAGCCTTGCAGTATACTCCATCTTAGGCTCTGGGTGAGCATCTAATTCGAAGTACGCACTAATTGGGGCCTTGCGGGCCGTAGCTCAGACAATCTCATATGAAGTTAGCCTAGGACTGATTCTGCTCTCCGTCATTATCTTCTCTGGAGGCTATACCCTGCAAATGTTTAATGTTACTCAGGAGAGCATTTGGTTACTACTACCCGCCTGACCTTTAGCTGCCATATGATATATTTCTACGCTGGCAGAGACGAATCGGGCACCCTTTGACCTCACAGAGGGGGAATCAGAATTAGTCTCCGGATTTAACGTAGAGTATGCAGGAGGACCATTTGCCCTGTTTTTCCTGGCCGAATATGCCAATATTCTGCTAATGAATACACTTTCAGCAATTTTGTTTTTAGGAGCATCCCACATTCCAGCCATTCCAGAGCTAACTGCAATAAACCTAATAATTAAGGCAGCACTACTCTCCATCGTATTCCTATGGGTTCGAGCCTCATACCCCCGATTCCGATATGACCAACTCATGCACTTAGTCTGAAAAAATTTCCTTCCACTGACCCTAGCGTTAGTGCTCTGACACATTGCCCTCCCAATCGCATTTGCGGGACTACCTCCACAGCTCTAGTATGCGCCGGGAACTGTGCCTGAATGTCCAAGGACCACTTTGATAGAGTGGCTAATGGGGGTTGAAGTCCCCCCAGTTCCTAGAAAGAAGGGGTTCGAACCCATCCTCAGGAGATCAAAACTCCTGGTGCTTCCTCTACACCACTTTCTACGACAGGGTCAGCTAAATAAGCTTTCGGGCCCATACCCCGAACATGACGGTTAAAATCCCTCCTCTGTCAATGAATCCTTATGTACTTACTGTTCTTCTCTCAAGTCTTGGGCTAGGGACCACCCTGACCTTCGCCAGCTCCCATTGGGTCCTTGCCTGAATAGGTTTGGAGGTCAACACACTAGCAATTTTGCCCCTCATGGCTCAGCACCACCACCCCCGGGCGGTTGAAGCGACCACCAAGTATTTCCTAACCCAAGCCACTGCAGCCGCCATAATTTTATTTGCAAGCACAACAAATGCTTGACTAATTGGGGAATGGGATATTAATAATTTATCTCATCCCCTCGCTACCACCATAGCTATCGCCGCCTTAGCACTTAAAATCGGGCTTGCTCCGGTTCACTTCTGACTACCGGAAGTTTTACAAGGACTTGACCTCCTTACAGGACTTATTCTCTCGACCTGACAAAAGCTTGCACCATTCGCGCTAATTGTACAACTAGCCCCGGCCATTGACCCTGTGCTTCTTACGACATTAGGCCTAGCATCAGCACTAGTGGGCGGCTGAGGTGGTCTAAATCAAACTCAGCTCCGAAAGATTTTAGCCTATTCCTCTATTGCTCATATGGGCTGAATAGTTATTGTTTTACAGTATGCCCCTCAACTAACCCTCCTTGCCCTGGGAACATATATTTTCATGACGTCAGCAGCATTCCTTACGCTAAAGCTCTCGTCAGCTACGAAAATTAGTACCTTAACAATGGCCTGATCAAAGAGCCCTGTTATGGTTACCACCACTGCCTTAGTATTATTATCCCTGGGAGGACTGCCTCCCCTAACAGGATTCATACCTAAATGACTTATTTTACAAGAGCTGGCTAAGCAGGGACTGCCCCTTACGGCAACCATCATGGCCCTTGCTGCCCTATTAAGCTTATACTTTTACCTGCGCCTGTGTTATGCAATAACCCTGACGATGTATCCCAATACAGTCAATTCTATCGCCCCCTGACGGGCCCGCTCCACCCAACTAGCCCTCCCACTGGCCCTTACGACAACCATTGCACTCGGACTTCTCCCCCTCACTCCGGGCATTCTACTAATAGTGAGCTAGGGGCTTAGGATAACAACCTAGACCAAGAGCCTTCAAAGCTCTAAGCAGGAGTGAAAACCTCCTAGCCCCTGATAAGACTTGCGGGACTTTATCCCACATCTTCTGAATGCAAATCGGACACTTTAATTAAGCTAAAGCCTTTCTAGATGAGAAGGCCTCGATCCTACAAATTCTTAGTTAACAGCTAAGCGCTCAAACCAGCGAGCATTCATCTACTTCTTCCCGCCGTTAGCCGGGTAAGGCGGGAAGAAAGCCCCGGCAGAGGTTAGTCTGCGTCTTAAGATTTGCAATCTTATGTGTTCTTCACCACAGGGCTGTGGTAGGAAGAGGAGTTAAACCTCTGTCTTCGGGGCTACAACCCACCGCCTATGCACTCGGCCATCCTACCTGTGGCAATCACACGCTGATTCTTCTCTACCAACCACAAAGACATTGGCACCCTCTATCTTGTATTTGGTGCCTGAGCCGGAATAGTAGGAACCGCCCTAAGCCTCCTAATTCGAGCCGAATTAAGTCAACCTGGATCACTTCTTGGTGACGATCAAATTTATAATGTTATTGTTACCGCCCACGCCTTCGTTATAATTTTCTTTATAGTAATACCCATCATAATTGGGGGATTTGGAAACTGACTTGTACCATTAATGATTGGAGCCCCTGATATAGCATTTCCCCGAATAAATAACATAAGCTTCTGACTTCTACCTCCATCATTTCTCCTATTGTTAGCCTCTTCAGGAGTCGAGGCTGGAGCCGGAACAGGATGAACAGTCTATCCCCCGCTTGCGGGTAATCTTGCCCACGCCGGAGCCTCTGTAGACTTAACCATCTTTTCTCTTCACCTGGCAGGTGTTTCATCAATTCTTGGGGCAATTAACTTTATTACCACAACAATTAATATGAAACCCCCAGCCATCTCTCAATATCAAACACCCCTGTTCGTGTGAGCTGTACTTGTAACGGCTGTTCTTCTCCTCTTATCATTACCTGTTCTAGCTGCAGGGATTACTATGCTATTAACAGACCGAAATTTAAATACAACATTCTTTGACCCTGCAGGGGGAGGAGACCCAATCCTTTACCAACACTTGTTTTGATTTTTCGGTCACCCAGAAGTATATATTCTTATTTTACCCGGATTTGGGATCATTTCTCACGTCGTGGCCTATTATGCTGGTAAAAAAGAACCATTTGGATATATGGGTATAGTATGAGCCATAATGGCCATTGGCCTTTTAGGTTTCATTGTGTGGGCCCATCACATGTTTACTGTCGGAATAGACGTAGACACTCGTGCCTACTTCACATCCGCAACCATAATCATTGCAATCCCAACAGGCGTTAAAGTATTTAGCTGACTTGCTACACTCCATGGTGGATCAATTAAATGAGAAACACCTATACTATGGGCCCTGGGGTTTATTTTCTTATTCACGGTGGGCGGGCTAACCGGGATTGTTCTAGCCAACTCATCTCTAGACATTGTATTACATGATACGTACTACGTAGTTGCACACTTCCATTATGTACTATCAATGGGGGCCGTATTTGCTATTATAGCAGGATTTGTCCATTGATTCCCCTTATTTTCCGGATATACCCTTCATAGCACATGAACAAAAATCCATTTTGGGGTGATATTTATTGGTGTTAATTTAACATTCTTCCCCCAACACTTCCTAGGACTAGCCGGGATGCCACGACGGTACTCCGACTACCCAGACGCTTACGCCCTATGAAACACAGTCTCTTCTATTGGGTCTCTCATTTCACTAGTAGCTGTAATCATGTTTCTCTTTATTTTATGAGAAGCTTTCGCTGCTAAACGAGAAGTTATATCCGTAGAATTAACCGCAACAAACGTGGAGTGACTACACGGATGCCCTCCACCCTACCACACATTTGAAGAACCCGCATTCGTTCAAGTACAATCAAATTAATCGAGGAAAGGAGGAATTGAACCCCCATATGATGGTTTCAAGCCAACCGCATAACCACTCTGCCACTTCCTTCTAAGACATTAGTAAAATTAGTAAATTACATCACTTTGTCAAGGTGAAATCGTAGGTTAAACCCCTGCATGTCTTAAGCTACACAGCTTAATGGCACATCCCACACAACTAGGATTCCAAGACGCGGCATCACCCGTTATAGAAGAGCTTCTTCATTTTCATGACCACGCTTTAATGATTGTATTTTTAATTAGCACTTTAGTACTATATATTATTGTTGCAATAGTCTCGACTAAACTTACCAACAAGTATATTTTAGACTCCCAGGAAATCGAGATTGTATGAACTGTCTTACCAGCTGTTATCCTAATTTTGATTGCCCTTCCCTCTCTCCGCATTTTATATCTTATAGACGAGATTAATGACCCCCACCTAACAATTAAAGCCATAGGACACCAGTGGTACTGAAGCTACGAGTATACAGACTATGAAAACCTAGGTTTTGACTCCTACATAATCCCAACCCAAGACCTCAATCCTGGACAATTTCGACTCCTTGAAGCAGACCATCGAATGGTAGTACCAATGGAATCTCCAATTCGTGTACTAGTCTCAGCCGAAGACGTACTACACTCTTGAGCTGTCCCATCTTTAGGTGTAAAAATAGATGCCGTCCCAGGACGACTTAACCAAACCGCTTTCATTGCCTCCCGTCCAGGAGTGTTTTATGGACAATGCTCTGAAATTTGCGGAGCTAATCACAGCTTTATACCTATCGTAGTAGAAGCCGTTCCACTAGAACATTTCGAGAGCTGATCATCCCTAATACTAGAAGACGCCTCACTAGGAAGCTAAACATGGGACAAAGCGTTGGCCTTTTAAGCCAAAGATTGGTGCTTCCCGACCACCTCTAGTGAAATGCCCCAACTTAACCCCGCCCCCTGATTTGCAATTTTAGTATTTTCATGAGTAATTTTCCTCACGATTATTCCCACCAAATTACTAAGTCATATTTCACCAAATGAACCAACCCCAGTAAGCGCCGAGAAGCACAAAACTGAATCCTGAGACTGACCATGGCAATAAGCTTCTTCGATCAATTCGCAAGCCCGTCCTACCTAGGAGTACCTCTAATTGCTATTGCAATTACCCTGCCCTGAGTACTTTACCCCACACCATCCGCGCGGTGAATTAATAACCGACTAATTACGATTCAAGGATGATTGATTAACCGATTTACTAGTCAACTTATATTGCCTCTCAATGTAGGAGGACATAAATGGGCCCTCCTACTAGCCTCCTTAATAGTATTTTTAATTACTATTAATATGTTGGGGCTCCTCCCATACACCTTCACCCCAACTACCCAACTGTCTTTAAATATGGGATTTGCTGTGCCATTGTGACTCGCCACAGTAATTATTGGTATGCGAAATCAACCAACAGTTGCCCTAGGACATTTATTACCCGAAGGTACACCAATCCCTTTGATTCCAGTATTGATTATTATCGAAACAATTAGTTTATTTATTCGTCCCCTGGCCCTGGGCGTACGGCTCACAGCAAACCTGACTGCAGGTCACCTGCTCATTCAACTGATCGCTACCGCTGTCTTCGTTCTACTACCAATAATGCCAACAGTGGCCATCCTTACTGCTGCTGTCTTATTTCTCTTAACCCTACTAGAAGTGGCAGTAGCAATAATCCAAGCCTATGTATTTGTACTTCTTCTAAGCCTATACCTACAGGAGAACGTTTAATGGCCCACCAAGCGCATGCATATCATATGGTTGATCCAAGCCCATGACCTTTAACCGGCGCAATCGCCGCTCTTCTCTTAACATCCGGATTAGCAATCTGATTTCATTTTCACTCAACTACCTTAATAACTCTAGGACTAATTCTTACTATTCTTACAATGTATCAATGATGACGTGACATTATTCGAGAGGGGACATTTCAAGGACACCATACACCCCCGGTCCAAAAAGGCCTACGATACGGAATAATCCTATTTATTACATCTGAAGTATTCTTCTTTCTTGGCTTCTTCTGAGCTTTTTACCATTCTAGCCTAGCACCTACTCCTGAACTGGGCGGATGCTGACCCCCCACAGGAATTACCACCCTAGACCCATTTGAAGTGCCACTTCTTAATACAGCTGTACTACTAGCATCCGGAGTTACAGTGACATGGGCGCACCACAGCCTAATAGAAGGAGAACGCAAACAAGCTATTCAATCTTTAACCCTTACAATTATTCTTGGGCTCTACTTTACTGCCCTTCAAGCTATAGAATATTACGAGGCCCCCTTCACAATCGCAGATGGTGTTTACGGGTCAACTTTCTTCGTAGCTACAGGATTCCATGGACTACACGTTATCATTGGCTCAACCTTTCTAGCCGTATGCTTGTTGCGCCAGATCCAATACCACTTCACATCAGAACACCACTTTGGCTTTGAGGCTGCCGCATGATACTGACACTTCGTCGACGTCGTGTGACTATTCCTATACGTATCAATTTACTGATGAGGCTCATAATCTTTCTAGTATTAAAGTTAGTACAAGTGACTTCCAATCATTTAGTCTTGGTTAAACCCCAAGGAAAGATAATGAATTTAGTTATTACCATTCTATTTATTACTATGATCCTATCTTCAATCTTAGCAGTTGTATCCTTTTGACTACCACAGATAACCCCCGATGCAGAGAAGCTATCACCATACGAGTGTGGTTTTGACCCTCTGGGCTCAGCCCGACTACCATTCTCCCTCCGATTCTTCTTAGTAGCAATTTTATTTCTTCTTTTTGATTTAGAAATTGCACTCCTCCTCCCCCTGCCCTGGGGAGATCAACTCCACACCCCCACCGGAACGTTCTTTTGAGCAACAGCAGTTCTAATTTTATTAACACTAGGATTAATTTATGAATGAACCCAAGGGGGCCTAGAATGAGCAGAATAGGGTATTAGTCCAATATAAGACCTCTGATTTCGGCTCAGAAGATTATGGTTTAATTCCATAATTCCCTTATGACACCAGTACACTTTAGCTTCAGCTCAGCCTTCGTATTAGGATTAATAGGCTTGGCATTCCATCGAACCCATCTATTATCTGCCCTGTTATGCCTAGAGGGTATAATATTATCATTATTTATTGCACTAGCCTTATGAGCCTTACAATTCGAATCAACAGGATTTTCTGCCGCACCCATGCTTTTATTGGCCTTCTCCGCCTGTGAAGCTAGCGCAGGGCTTGCACTTCTAGTTGCCACGGCCCGAACTCACGGAACCGACCGCCTTCAGAACCTCAATTTATTACAATGCTAAAAGTACTTATTCCCACAATTATGCTATTTCCAACAATCTGAATTTCATCCCCTAAATGGCTTTGAACAACCGCAACTGCACACAGCCTATTTATTGCTCTTATTAGCCTAACCTGATTGAAGTGAACATCCGAAACCGGGTGGACAACCCTAAGCATACATTTAGCTACAGATCCACTATCTACCCCCCTTCTAGTATTAACATGTTGGCTTCTACCATTAATAATTTTAGCTAGCCAAAACCATATTAACCCAGAACCCATTAACCGACAACGCCTATACATTTCCCTTCTCGCCTCATTACAGGCCTTTTTAATTATAGCATTTGGTGCAACAGAACTAATTATGTTTTATATTATGTTTGAAGCCACCCTAATTCCAACCCTAATTATTATTACACGATGGGGAAATCAAACAGAACGCCTCAATGCAGGTACCTATTTTCTGTTTTATACTCTAGCCGGATCACTACCATTACTGGTAGCCCTACTACTATTGCAACAGTCAACAGGGACCCTGTCAATAACAATTCTACAATACTCCCAACCCCTTGTCCTTGAATCCTGAGGACATAAATTCTGATGAGCCGGATGCTTAATTGCTTTCCTTGTAAAAATACCACTTTATGGTGTACACCTTTGACTACCAAAAGCACATGTAGAGGCCCCCGTAGCAGGATCTATGATCCTGGCCGCAGTATTACTAAAGCTAGGGGGGTACGGGATAATACGAATAATGGTCATGCTGGACCCCTTATCCAAAGAACTGGCTTACCCATTCATTATCCTAGCTCTCTGAGGTATCATCATAACAGGCTCCATCTGCCTACGACAAACGGATTTAAAGTCACTAATTGCCTATTCATCGGTGAGTCACATGGGCTTAGTGGCAGGAGGAATTCTAATCCAGACCCCCTGGGGGTTTACAGGAGCAATTATTTTAATAATTGCACACGGGTTGGTATCCTCAGCACTATTCTGCCTAGCTAATACAGCTTATGAACGAACTCACAGTCGAACAATAGTTCTTGCTCGAGGCCTACAAATGATTTTTCCATTAACAGCTGTGTGATGATTTGCCGCTAACCTAGCTAACCTGGCGCTCCCCCCTCTCCCTAACCTGATAGGAGAGTTAATAATTATTACATCCCTGTTTAGCTGATCCCCGTGAACCATCGCCCTAACTGGAGTGGGAACCCTAATTACAGCGGGCTATTCATTGTATCTTTTCCTAATATCACAACGAGGCCCAACCCCCAACCACATTGTAGGACTACCTCCTTTCCATACCCGAGAACACTTGCTCATAGTCATACACCTTATTCCAGTAATTCTCCTAATTACAAAGCCGGAACTTATATGAGGCTGATGCTACTAGTAAGTATAGTTTAACTCAAAACACTAGATTGTGGTTCTAGAAATGGGGGTTAAACTCCCCTTACTCACCGAGGGAGGCCCGAGGCAATAAGTACTGCTAATCCTTAAACCCCACGGTTAAACTCCGTGGCTTCCTCGGGCTTTTAAAGGATAACAGCTCATCCGCTGGTCTTAGGAACCAGAAACTCTTGGTGCAAATCCAAGTAGAAGCTATGTACCCAACAACCCTAGTTTTATCATCATCACTTATTCTAGTAATTACAATTTTAATTTATCCCCTATTAACAACCCTTAATTCAACCACTCAAAGTTCAGAATGAGCGGCCACTCACGTCAAGATAGCTGTTAGTAGCGCATTCCTTGTCAGTTTAATTCCACTAACAATTTTTTTGGATCAAGGAGCTGAGAGTATTGTAACCAACTGACACTGAATAAATACAAACACATTTGATATTAACATCAGCTTTAAGTTTGACCACTATTCACTCATCTTTACCCCTATTGCCCTATATGTTACTTGATCTATTCTAGAATTCGCTTTATGATACATGCACTCCGATCCCTATGTAAACCGATTTTTTAAGTACCTGCTTTTCTTTCTCATTGCCATAATTATTCTAGTAACAGCCAATAATATATTTCAACTTTTTATTGGTTGGGAGGGGGTTGGCATTATATCATTCCTACTAATTGGGTGATGGTACGGACGGGCGGATGCTAACACAGCAGCCCTTCAAGCCGTACTATATAACCGCGTGGGAGATATTGGATTAATTTTAAGCATAGCTTGACTTGCAATGAACCTTAATTCCTGAGAAATTCAACAAGTCTTTCTTCTCTCAAAGGACTTCGACATAACAATTCCCCTAGTTGGCCTCATCCTTGCAGCCACTGGAAAATCGGCCCAATTTGGCCTTCATCCTTGGCTACCCTCCGCCATGGAGGGCCCTACGCCAGTCTCTGCCCTACTCCACTCCAGCACTATAGTCGTTGCTGGTATTTTTCTCCTGATCCGCCTACATCCTTTAATAGAAGACAACCCCTTAGCATTAACCATTTGTCTATGCCTGGGAGCACTAACTACATTATTTACAGCTGCCTGTGCTTTAACCCAAAATGACATCAAAAAAATCGTAGCCTTCTCTACATCCAGTCAGCTAGGGCTTATAATAGTTACAATTGGTCTTAATCAACCCCAGCTAGCCTTCCTACACATTTGTACCCACGCGTTCTTCAAAGCTATACTATTTTTGTGCTCAGGTTCAATTATTCATAGCCTAAATGATGAGCAAGACATCCGAAAAATAGGAGGCCTACACAACCTAATACCCTTTACCTCCTCATGCCTCACCATCGGTAGTCTGGCCCTCACAGGAACCCCTTTCCTAGCAGGCTTCTTCTCAAAAGATGCTATCATTGAGGCCCTTAACACCTCACACTTAAACGCCTGAGCCCTAATCCTTACGCTGATTGCCACATCCTTCACCGCGGTCTACAGTTTCCGAGTAGTCTTTTTCGTCACTATAGGATCTCCTCGATTTCTCTCCTTATCTCCAATTAATGAAAATAACCCATTAGTAATTAATCCTATTAAACGACTTGCCTGAGGAAGCATTATTGCAGGATCCATTATTACATTAAATTTCTTGCCTATAAAAACCCAGGTCATAACCATACCTTTAGCACTAAAATTAGCTGCCCTTGCAGTAACAATCATCGGCCTACTGGTAGCCATTGAACTAAGCACCCTAACTAACAAGCAATTTAAAATTACACCCACAATCCCCCTCCACCACTTCTCAAACATACTAGGCTATTTTCCTACAACAGTTCACCGTATGGCACCTAAACTCAATTTAGTTTTAGGACAAACAATCGCCACCCAGCTCGTGGACCAAGCATGATTTGAAGCTATCGGACCCAAAAGCCTCGCATCCACCCAAGTCAAGATGGCTAAAAATATTAGTGACTCCCAACGAGGAATAATTAAAACATATTTAACAATTTTCCTCTTGACCACAACCCTTGCGATCCTTTTCACCTCCATTTAAACCGCACGAAGAGCCCCTCGGCTGAGCCCGCGAGTTAATTCTAACACAACAAACAGAGTTAAGAGTAGAACCCACGCACAAATAACTAGTATTCCCGCCCCAGACGAGTATATTACAGCCACCCCGCTAGTATCACCCCGCAGTATTGAGAACTCTTTTATATTGTCAATTACTAACCAAGACCCCTCGTACCACGTCTCTCAAAACATACCACCTATCAGACTCACGCCTAACACATAAATCAAAACATACCCAATTACAGAACGATCTCCTCAGGCCTCCGGGAAAGGTTCGGCAGCTAAAGCCGCTGAATAAGCAAACACCACCAACATCCCCCCAAGATAAATTAAGAAAAGGACAAGAGATAAGAAAGATCCCCCGTGCCCTGCAAGAACACCACATCCCACCCCTGCTGCAACCACCAAACCAAAAGCAGCAAAATAAGGTGCAGGATTGGAAGCTACCGCAACCAGGCCAACAACTAAAGCCAATAGTAGTAAAGATACAAGATAAGTCATAATTCTTACTCGGGTTCTAACCGAGACCAGTGACTTGAAGAACCACCGTTGTTATTCAACTATAAGAACCTTAATGGCAAGCCTACGCAAGACGCATCCCCTAATCAAAATTGCAAACGACGCATTAGTTGACTTACCCACACCCTCTAACATCTCGGTATGATGAAATTTTGGGTCCCTACTGGGCCTTTGTCTCATTACCCAAATCCTAACAGGACTATTCCTGGCAATACACTATACCTCTGACATCTCCACCGCCTTCTCTTCTGTCGCCCATATCTGCCGGGACGTAAGTTACGGGTGATTAATCCGTAGTGTGCATGCCAATGGAGCATCATTCTTCTTTATTTGCATTTATATACATATTGCCCGAGGACTATATTACGGATCATACCTTTATAAAGAAACCTGAAACATTGGTGTTGTTCTCCTTTTGTTAGTAATAATAACTGCTTTCGTTGGATACGTACTCCCATGAGGACAAATATCATTCTGAGGTGCTACGGTAATTACTAACCTTTTATCCGCAGTCCCTTACGTAGGAAATGAGCTTGTTCAATGAATCTGAGGTGGGTTCTCAGTAGATAACGCAACCCTAACACGATTCTTTGCCTTCCACTTCCTACTACCCTTTGTAGTCGCCGCGGCAACTATCATTCACCTCCTTTTCCTACACGAGACAGGATCCAATAATCCAGCAGGGATCAACTCAGACGCAGACAAAATCTCCTTCCACCCTTACTTTTCATACAAAGATCTTCTAGGTTTCGCAGCTATACTTTTAGCCCTTACCTCCCTTGCGCTGTTTTCACCCAACCTCTTAGGAGATCCAGACAATTTTACCCCCGCAAACCCCCTAGTGACCCCTCCCCACATTAAGCCAGAGTGGTATTTTCTATTTGCCTACGCCATTCTTCGATCCATCCCTAACAAACTAGGAGGTGTTCTAGCATTATTGTCCTCTATTCTTGTACTAATAGTAGTACCCATCCTGCACACCTCCAAGCAACGAGGACTAACATTTCGCCCAGCTACCCAATTCCTATTCTGAACCTTGGTTGCTGACATGGCCATCCTGACATGAATTGGGGGAATACCAGTAGAACATCCCTTTATTATCATCGGACAAGTTGCGTCCGCCCTATACTTTGCCCTATTCCTAATCTTAGCCCCACTAGCCGGATGATTGGAAAATAAGGCACTAGAATGAGCTTGCCCTAGTAGCTTAGCCTAAAAGCGTCGGTCTTGTAAACCGAAGATCGGAAGTTAGAATCCTCCCTAGAGCCCAGAAAAGGGAGATTTTAACTCCCACCCCTGGCTCCCAAAGCCAGAATTCTAAAACTAAACTATTTTCTGTCCATGCGCTGCCCCACGTCACGGCGGGCTGCCGGTATGGTCTAGTACATAATATGCATAATATTACATTAATGTACTAGTACATTAATGTATAATCACCAACTATCTATATGGACCATAAAGCAAGTACTAAATTCTAGGGTATACATAAGCATATAATTTGAAACTCAGGATAAAATCCAACGAAACTGGAACGGCGAATAACTAGCATATTCTCCATTTAAAATTCTCCCTCGCAGAGATCAACTAAGATTTTCAGAGAGATAATTAATGTAGTAAGAAACCACCAACCAGTATAAATAATTGCATAATATTAATGATAGGTCAGGGACAATGATTGTGGGGGTTGCACATGGTGAACTATTACTGGCATCTGGTTCCTATTTCAGGTACATAACTGTAGAACTCCACCCTCGGATAATTATACTGGCATCTGATTAATGGTGGAGTACATATGTCTCGTTACCCACCTAGCCGGGCATTCTCTTATATGCATAACGTTCTCTTTTTTTGGTTTCCTTTCACCTTGCATCTCAGAGTGCAGGCTCAAAACAATCCTAAGGTAGTTCATTTAGACCTGGTCTAGGTAATATAGGTTAATTATTGAAAGTCATAACTTAAGAATTACATAACTTTAATTCAAGTGCATAAGCTATCCATTACTTGATCCAATATTACGGTTATGCCCCCTTTTGGTTTCTGCGCGACAAACCCCCTTACCCCCTACGCCCAGCGAATCCTGTTATTCTTGTCAAACCCCAAAAGCAAGAAAGACCCGACGAACGTATCAAGTCAACGAGTTGTAGTAAGTGTTGACTATGCCCACCACGTATTATATATATAACATATATAAATTTATTTCCTTAATTAAAAATATCCATTAGCTCAAAACCCACGACTAAAAATTCCAAAAATATGCCGGAATACTAATATTTCTGAGCTTAAATACAT